TTGATAGGCGCAATTGCCGTAGCGCGCCAGTAATAAATCTCTAGAATTAGCAACAGTAATCCAAATTTAATTCTGTTCTGTGTTATTACATTTTTTTATCTTCAATTTTTAAATAGGTATTGGTTATGTCTAAAACCCAAAATAGAAATTATTTTACTTTTATTTAATCTATTACCAATACAATATATTCCTTTGTTCCGGACTTTATATTCTAGTCAATTGAATCTGTTGAATTGTTGTTCAGTTCATATTGAAATGAATCCAAATTGATAAGGAGTTAGTCAATGATGCTCGAGCATGTACTTGTTTTGAGTGCCTACTTATTTTCTATCGGTATCTATGGATTGATCACGAGCCGGAATATGGTTAGAGCCCTTATGTGTCTTGAACTTATACTGAATGCGGTTAATATAAATTTCGTAACATTTTCTGATTTTTTTGATAGTCGGCAATTAAAAGGAAATGTTTTCTCAATTTTTGTTATAGCTATTGCCGCCGCTGAAGCAGCTATTGGACCGGCTATTGTTTCGTCAATTTATCGTAACAGAAAATCAACTCGTATCAATCAATCGAATTTGTTGAATAAGTAGTATTGTATTAATCATTGAAATTTGAATATTCATAAATTCGAATTAAATGACCATACATTAAATCTAATCCATGTTTTCGAAAATGTAAGAAATCAAAGTATCTTGGCTCTATCGCATGAGTCGATCCAGAAGTAGATTGTTTCCAAATTTCTGGTAAATTATTGATTCATCTGGTGTCTAAATATATGAGTCATTTACAAGTTTACTAGATCGAAAATTTCTGACGTTCAAAAATTTATAGATTCAATGTCACATTCAGTAAAGATTTATGATACGTGTATAGGGTGTACTCAATGTGTGCGAGCCTGCCCAACCGATGTATTAGAAATGATACCTTGGGACGGATGTAAAGCTAAGCAAATCGCTTCTGCTCCAAGAACAGAGGACTGTGTTGGTTGTAAGAGATGTGAATCCGCCTGCCCAACAGATTTCTTGAGTGTTCGCGTTTATTTATGGCATGAAACAACTCGAAGTATGGGTCTAGCTTATTAATACGTTCCAGAAAACCCTACTCGAATACATTTGATTTTTTTACCCTTACCGACAAAAACCCGCGCTCAAAATATATTTATTTCGAGCACGGGTTTTTCTGGTCCAAGTTTATTTTGTTTTTACCATGAATAATTTTCCTTGGTTAACGCTAATTGTAGTTTTGCCAATATCCGCGGGTTCCTTAATTTTCTTTCTTCCTCATAGAGGAAATAAGGTAATAAGGTGGTATACTATATGTATATGTATACTTGAACTCCTTCTAACAACCTATGCATTCGGTTATCGTTTCCAATTGGATGATCCGTTAATGCAGCTAACGGAGAATTATAAATGGATCCATTTTTTTGATTTTTACTGGAGGTTGGGAATAGATGGAATTTCTATAGGACCCATTTTACTGACAGGATTTATCACAACTTTAGCTACTTTAGCGGCTTGGCCCGTTACTCGAGATTCCCGACTATTTCATTTCCTAATGTTAGCAATGTATAGCGGTCAAATAGGACCATTCTCTTCTCAAGACCTTTTACTTTTTTTCATCATGTGGGAGTTAGAATTAATCCCCGTTTATCTACTTCTATCCATGTGGGGGGGAAAGAAACGTTTGTATTCAGCTACAAAATTTATTTTGTACACTGCCGGAGGTTCCGTTTTTTTATTAATGGGAGTTCTAGGTATTGGTTTATATGGTTCCAATGAACCGACATTAAATTTTGAAACATCAGCTAATCAATCATATCCTGTAGCACTAGAAATAATATTCTATATTGGATTTCTTATTGCTTTTGCTGTCAAATCACCGATCATACCCTTACACACATGGTTACCAGACACCCATGGAGAGGCACATTATAGTACTTGTATGCTTTTAGCCGGAATCTTATTAAAAATGGGAGCGTATGGATTGGTTCGGATCAATATGGAATTATTACCCCATGCCCATTCTATATTTTCTCCCTGGTTGATGATAGTAGGCACAATTCAAATAATCTATGCAGCTTCAACATCTCCCGGTCAGCGTAATTTAAAAAAAAGAATAGCCTATTCCTCTGTATCTCATATGGGTTTCATAATTATAGGAATTGGTTCTATAAGCGATACAGGGCTCAATGGGGCCATTTTACAAATAATTTCTCACGGATTTATTGGCGCTGCGCTTTTTTTCTTGGCCGGAACGAGTTATGATAGAATACGACTTGTTTATCTCGACGAAATGGGCGGAATGGCTATCGCAATTCCAAAAATATTCACGACTTTCAGTATCTTATCAATGGCTTCGCTTGCATTACCGGGCATGAGCGGTTTTGTTGCCGAATTGATAGTTTTTTTTGGAATACTTACTAGCCAAAAATATCTTTTAATGACAAAAGTATTAATTACTTTTGTAATGGCAATTGGAATGATATTAACTCCTATTTATTCATTATCTATGTTACGCCAGATGTTCTATGGATACAAGCTTTTTAATGCCCCAAACTCTTATTTTTTTGATTCTGGACCGCGAGAGTTATTTGTTTCGATTTCTATCCTTTTACCTGTAATAGGTATTGGTATTTATCCCGATTTCGTTTTCGCATTATCAGTTGATAAGGTCGAAGCTATTATATCGAATTATTTTTATAGATAGTTTTTGTGAATAAACCAAAATATAAAATACGATTATTTTTTAAATCGTTCATTGTACAATAAAAAAAGTTTTTTTCTGCTCTTAAGTTAAATAAAAAATTGGAATTCTATTATAACCATATAACCAGATATTTTTGACATTTTCGAGAACCATTTGAATCAAGTAATGGAAATGGAATGATTCAAATGGTTCTTGATGGTTTTCATATATATACGTATGCTGTCCTATGCTTCTAGTTATCAAGTACTTTATTCAATTCAATTAGATAGTAATGTAAATGAACCATAACTATGCAACCCTATTCCTAATAGATTAACTCCAAAATAGCATATCCAAATTATAAAAAAGCCCATTGAGGCCACAATTGCAGAATTTACACTTTCAAAATTTTTATTTGTTCTAATATGTAAATAAATCGCAAATACGGTCCAAGTAATAAATGCCCAAGTCTCTTTTGGATCCCAATTCCAATAGGATCCCCATGCTTCATTAGCCCATACTGCTCCCGAAAGAATACCTATGGTTAAAAGGATAAACCCCAAACTAATAATACGATAACTCCATCGATCCAATTGTTGAATTAATTGATACCTGTAATAATTCTGAGAAGAAATCAAAGAAGTGTTTTGTAAGACATTGTTTCTTTCATTCACGTATTGAATCTCACCAAAGGAAAATAACTCAGTTAATAAATTTTTGCTTTTACTAAAAATCCTTATGAATTTTCGAAATGTAATGACTAGAAGAGCTAGTGATAATAATGATCCACACAAAAGAGCTGCATAGCCCAATACCATCATACTTACGTGCATCATTAACCAATGGGATTGGAGAGCAGGTACTAATATTGCGGATTGATGCATTTCAGTTAAAAGACCCGAAGTAGCGAAACCCTGGGTAAAAATAGCACTTGGCGCGGTTATTGCGCTTAAATGGGTTTTTTGTTTTTTAAAATACGGAATCATATGAATAATGGAAAAACCCCACGAAAGAAAAATTAATGATTCATATAAATCGCTTAATGGTAAATGCCCAAAATAAATCCAACGAGTAACTAACAATCCTGTTATGCAGAAAAAAGTAGCTATCATCCCCTTTTCTGATGAATCATATAGTCCTACGATTTCATCGACTAATAAAGTTATCAAATGAATTGTAATTACAATTGAAATGATTGAAAAGGATATATGAGTTAATATACGCTCTAAAGTTGAAAATATCATAAAAATTATTAAAAACGGGGGGCCTCGATTATAGGAATTGAAATCGGGAATTGAATTCATTATAGGGCTTATTCTTTTAGAAAAAGCCATGCCGCCACTCGGACTCGAACCGAGATGCTCTAGCACTGCTTCCTAAGAGCAGCGTGTCTACCGATTTCACCATAGCGGCTTATTCGAAATCATAATAACCTATTTTTATTCAATCGTCGAGATTGAGGCGGTTAGTTCAATATTTTTTTAGGAAACATTCAAATTGATGACTAAAAGTTTGTTTCAAATCGTTTTTTTTATTATTTATTTATTATTTTCATTTTAGGGTATCCGTTTTTTTAACTTAACTAACAACGGAACGGGATTTTTCGTTTCGTAGTTTATTACTCTATGGTCTCCTGAAAATAAAACGGAACGTTTGTAACTAGATAATTTTGACTTCAATCCATGGATAGAACTAAAAATAAAAATGGATTATCGAGTCAAGTCGATGGGGAAGGTGAGAATCCCCATCTTGAAAATGATAAAGCATACCAAAACCAAAGGTGAAACCTTGTGCTTGCGTTTATTCTTTTTCAAACAAAAGAATACCATTCATTTTTTAAATTCAGTAGACAACCGAATTCTTATTTCTACTAAAAAAACAAAATGAATTCAATTTAATATTGTTATTGATCAGGTTAAAACATTAGAGAAGGGAAATCATTTTTTTTTTATTAAATGAAATAGTAATTTAAGTAATTTATTAAATAGTAATTTAGATTATTTTACTATAATATTATTCTATTATTATTATTCTATTATTATATTATTTATATTCTATTATTTTTATAACCTCTAAATTTTAGAAAAAAAACTTATAAATAAATAAAAAAAATTATAACAAAAATTAGACTCTTTTTCGAATTAGACCGATCCAGATTTTTTAGTCTATTGGTTTATTATTTATTTGTCACATAAAAAAAACTTTTTGAGCTACCGGTAGAAAGAGATTTCGCTAACGAAAAAGCTTTCAATGCTGCCCAATACCCCTTCCTTTTCCAACTATTTTTACGAATACGTTTTTTTGAACTAGAGGTGCGCTTTTTTGGAACTGCCATTAAAAAATGATAATAGGTTCGTCGGTTGGATGTGAAAGACATCTATTGTTCAAAATCAATTGTTCTTTACTATATCTCTATCTAGTTATTCTCTAAATTACACTCCCAAGGTTTATAGAAAAATCGTCTAAAATATTACTAAGAACAATAAGATCTACTATGCCAAATAGAATAGATTGAAGTTGATAAAATCAAATTCAAATCAAAAAAATACAAACAAAGGGGTTGCGTGTTTGCTTTCTTTTTTTGTCATGTTACATTCTTACATGTAATAAAATACATCGAAAGGTTTAAAAACCCAATACCTCTCCTAAAAAAACTTTAATAATTTTTATTTTTCTATTATATTAATTAAATTGGTCAAGTTCGAAGAAAAAGTACACTTAATTTTCAAACTCGAATGAGCCTAGTAGTTAATCGATTAAAATATACAAAAAACTTTCTAAAAGCCGTTTTATTGGCCCCTCCGTTTTTATTTTACATAAAAAAAGTGTGGGATAGCATTTCCTACAAATAGCTTTTATTGTAATTGTAATGGAAGACAATCAATTAGTTCTAAAATGAATTCGTTAATGATTGGGAATAAAATAACCCAACCAAACTGCAATAAATAGGTTTTGTTTTATGGGAAATAGGTTTTCTGGGTCAAGTTATGGTTCCTATGATTCGTATAAAATACTGTTTTTGCTGTCATTATTTATTCTTGCTCTATAGATATAAAAAAATTATTTTAATACGTAATAATTAGACCGAAAATGCAATTTTTCGTTTTTATCTTCATAAAATTTTACTTAAAAATGGAAATTTCATATTAACAATTCAATTCAATATTAAAAAGAAACTTAATAATAAACAAAGTACGTATTTATTTTTCACTCGTAACTTGTTCATATCATTTGACTAACCCTAACTCTTCATCTTCATTTGAAATAGTTGAAGTAGTTTGTAAAGATTCCGAATAATTAAGGCTGGAAAATTCTATATTAAGTTTTATTTTATATATCTTAATTTTTTTATTAATCGATCGCTTTCAAAAGAAAAGAAATAAGAACCGGTGAATCAGAAACAATTAATTAAGATAATTTTTTTTATTTATTTTTTTATGGAATATACATATCAATATTCATGGATCATACCGTTCATTCCACTTCCAGTTCCTATGTTAATAGGAGCAGGACTTCTACTTTTTCCAACGGCAACCAAAAATATTCGCCGTATGTGGGCTTTTCCGAGTGTTTTATTATTAAGTATAGTTATGCTTTTTTCAGCCCATTTCTTTATTCAGCAACTAAATAACAATTCTGCCTATCAATCTGTATGGTCTTGGACCATCAATAATGGTTTTTCTTTAGAGTTTGGCTACTTGGTTGATCCACTTACTTCTATTATGTCAATATTAATCACAAGTGTTGGCATTATGGTTCTTATTTATAGTGACAATTATATGTCTCATGATCGGGGATATGTGAGATTTTTTGCTTATATGAGTTTTTCCAATACTTCAATGTTGGGATTAGTTACTAGTTCGAATTTAATACAAATTTATATTTTTTGGGAATTAGTTGGAATGTGTTCTTATCTATTAATAGGTTTTTGGTTCACCCGACCCAGTGCGGCGAATGCTTGTCAAAAAGCGTTTGTAACTAATCGTGTCGGGGATTTTGGGTTATTATTAGGAATTTTAGGTTTTTATTGGATAACAGGTAGTTTTGAATTTCGGGATTTGTTTGAAATATTCAAAAACTTGGTTTATAATAATGAAGTTAATCCTTTATTTGTTACTTTATGTGCCTTCCTATTATTTTCCGGCGCAGTTGCTAAATCTGCCCAATTTCCCCTTCATGTCTGGTTGCCCGATGCCATGGAAGGGCCTACCCCTATTTCGGCTCTTATCCATGCTGCTACCATGGTAGCAGCAGGAATTTTTCTTGTAGCTCGGCTTCTTCCTCTTTTCATAGTTATACCTTACATACTAAATCTAATATCTTTGATAGGTATAATAACATTATTTTTAGGAGCTACTTTAGCTCTTGCTCAAAAAGATATTAAGAGAGGCTTAGCTTATTCTACAATGTCTCAATTGGGTTATATGATGTTAGCTTTAGGTATGGGTTCTTATCGAGCTGCTTTATTTCATTTGATTACTCATGCTTATTCGAAAGCATTGTTGTTTTTAGGATCTGGATCTATTATTCATTCGATGGAAGCCATTGTTGGATATTCTCCAGATAAAAGTCAGAATATGGTTCTTATGGGCGGTTTAAGAAAACATGTACCAATTACAAAAACTTCTTTTTTATTAGGTACACTTTCTCTTTGTGGTATTCCACCTCTTGCTTGTTTTTGGTCCAAAGATGAAATTCTTAATGATAGTTGGTTGTATTCACCTATTTTTGCAATAATAGCTTATTCTACGGCAGGATTAACCGCCTTTTATATGTTTCGGATCTATTTACTTACTTTTGAAGGACATTTAA